TAGGGTAATTAAATAGATTTAGAAGTAAATAAATTTATATTAAAATCCTATTAGAAAAATCTATAATATAAATTTGTATATATTAATTATGTTGATTTTAAAGTAATTGAAAAATATAGTAGTAAAGATACAGAAATTTGGTAAGTAATTAATTAATGGTTTAGATATAATTAAACTAAAATAAAAAACTGTCAGCCACACTAACCCACAGTCAATGTAGGTTAATGTGGTTATTTTAATTTTTTTTTTATTATCGAATTTTAGAAAATATATGATTTTTTGTAACTTTATTTTTTGGAAACAAGAGCATTCTGGTGCTTTTGGGGGAAATAGCTTGATTTTTAAGTATTATATAATATTTTAGGTTAAAAAAAAATCTAATTTTAAAAAAAAATTAGATTTTGCATATTTATGTTATATATATATATATATATGTGTATACTATACGGCCAACAAGGCGTATAGTATACACATACTATAAATAACCAATTGTTTGTTAAATTAAAACTTATTCGATAAATTTTTGTGATTTTAATCACATTTTTTAGTGCATTAATGCACTAAAATATTTATAAATCTTTATAGATATTATTTTGATTATTTCTGCCTTATAAGATAAATTATTTGAAGAATATATTCGTATTGATTAATAAATGAATATTGGACTATAAAAAATATTTGTAAAATTTCATTGTATCTAAACTCTATACTCCGCATTTTACTGTAAATGTCCAAAAAGAGTAGAGTATTTATATTACAAGTATTAATTATAAAAAATAATTTAAATAATATAAAAAAAACCATTTGAATGAACTAAAACTTCTGCCCCCATAAAGGGAGCAGGAGAAGTTTTGTTTAAATGGTTTTTTATAAGATTAACTAGTAATTTAATAAAAAAAAAGATTAGAATATAAACTGATTTCATAAAATTTGTAAGTTACACGAAGACTCTCAATTAAAACTTGAAGATTATGAAACTAATCTGAAAGTTTTAATTTTAAATATAATCGGTATTAGTTTTTATAAGAATTTATCTTTTTAGAGTTCTAACATAATTTTATTTTAATAAAATTAAGACTTTATTTTAATAATAGTTTATATATGCCTTATGAATAAGGCATATATAAACTATATACATATAAGATAACTAATAAAATTAAGACTTTATTTTAATAATAGTCTATATATGCCTTATATATAAGGCATATATAGACTAAAAAAAAAAAAAAAAAAAAATAATAGGTGCGCGAGCAACATAAGATGTGAGTTGTAAACTTACAGTTTAGTTTTCGGGTAACTTATTAGATGAAGAAAAATCTATAGTAGAAGTACATATTAATTACGTTGATTTTAAAGTAATTCAAAATTGTAGAAGTAAAGGGCTAGAAATTGGGTAAGTAATTAATTAAACCAAAATAATAGGTGTAAGATTTATAAATTATAAAGTGAGACTAAAATAAAAAGTTTAACATAAGCTGGTTTTTTGGCTTAAGTTAAAAAACCATGTAAGAATTTATTATAATAGTTTAAAGTATTGAAAATTAGTAGGTTAAAAATAAAGGATAAATTTGTGCCAGCATCTGCGGTTATACTGTATTTGTGATCAAAAATAATTAGAAAGGCTATTTAAAGTTTAGTAAATAAAATTTTTGGTGAAATATTAGTAAGAACAAATAGACTAAAATTAAGTCAGGTCAATTAGAACCAGGATTAGAGACCCTGTTACTTTATTAAAGTCTAAGGAATAAAGTTATAAATTATATGGTTTGGCGGCTTACTTAATTTAGAGGAGTTTGCTATAAATCGATAAGCCTCGCTAGTTTTTACCTAATTTAATTTTGTACACCATCATTTAGTTAATCTAATAAAAGATAGTTAAGACAAGTAGTCAAATAAATTAGATCAAGGTGCAGACATAAAAAGGTAATAGTTAATTACAATATTAAGTAATAAACAGAATTAACTTAACAAATATAAATAAGTGGATTTAGTAGTAATTAGTTATATTTGATTCTAAAAGGTTAGTGTACAAATTGCCCGTCAATCTCTTAGGGATAAGTCGAAACAAAGTAGAAAAACCTGAAGGTTTTTCTAAAGGAGATTATATTTTCATTTACAATGAAAATTACCTTAGGGCTCCTTTATAATTATAATTATAGTAAATATAGGATAAGAATATGTAATAGTTTTACCTTTTGTATCAGGGGAGTTTGAAGATAAAATAATTTTACTATCGAATTAATCAGATTTTCTATGGGTTTTATTTATTAATAACATTTAATAAATGAAGGCAGGTATGAGGTAAAAGGTGTACGGTGGTTAGGATATCTAATTGTTTTTATTATAAAGGGATAAGCTTTTTAAGGCTCTAAAAAGCTGTATAATATAAAAAACTAGGCTTTAAAGTAGCTAAGTTACCATATTGTTTAGAATGATTTTTTTTTATAAACTAGATTAGATTTATAAAAACTATATTAGTAATTATTAGTTTATAAAAAGAATGAATTTATTGAATAATGAATGAAATTGTAAAAGAACTCAAAATATTTTAGATAGTTTAACAAAAACATTTTTATGGGAGGTAAACAAAGTAATACCTGCCCAATGATAATTAAATGGCTGCAGTATTTTAACTGTGCTAAGGTAGCATAATCAATTGTTTCTTAATTGGTAACTGGAATGAAAGGTTTAACTATTATATTTAGTTTGTTGAGTTAAATAGGAGTTTAAAGTCAAGGTAATAATTCTTTGATTTTCTAGGGGACGATAAGACCCTAGAAGCTTAATAAATTGAATACATATTAGCTATAAGGTTAAATTTATTTCACTGGGGCGGTGACAGTAAATAAACTATTGTAAATTTAATAGATCCTTATAATAAAGATATAATGGTTAAGTTACTCTAGGGTTAACAGTGTAATATACTTGGAGAGATCTTATTGATAAGTAGGATTACCACCTCGATGTTGAATTAAGAATTCTTAATGGTGCAGTAATCATAGTAGAAGGTTTGTTCAACCTTTAAATTCTTACATGATTTGAGTTCAAATCGGTTTAAGCCAGATTGGGTTTTATCTCTAGAAACATAAAAGTTTTATTTAGTACGAAAGGGCCGGTGAGAGTTTGTAGTCAATCATTTTGGCGGATTAGCGCGTGAGGTTTAGGATCTTAATATGGGGATCCAAATGGTATTGGAAATAAGTATAACAATAAGGAGGTATTTTATTATTATTATTTCAATAATAGTAGGAGTGGCGTTTGTAACATTAATAGAGCAGAAGATTTTAGCAAGTAGTCAGATTCGGGTAGGGCCTAATTATAGAGGATATTTGGGATTTTTACAACCTTTTGCGGATGCAGTAAAATTATTAAGAAAAGAAACTATTGGAACTCGTGTTAGTAGTATAAAAGTTTATTTAATTAGGCCAGTACTAAGTTTAAGATTATGTATATTTATATGGGCGGTGTATCCTTTTAGTGAAGGAGGGCTAGATTTAGGGTACGGTGTTTTGTTTTTTATATGTGTTAGAGGGTTATGTACATACCCTTTATTAAGAGCTGGTTGGGCATCTAATTGTAAGTATAGTATATTAGGAAGGCTACGTGCAGTAGCTCAAATAGTATCTTATGAAGTAAGAATAGGTGTTGTTGTATTAAGATTAGCCTGAGTAAGAGGGTCAATTATATTACAGGATTTAATAGAAAAACAAGCATTAATTTGGAATATTTTTATGTTTATACCTTTAGGGTATGTTTGGTTTGTTTCAAGATTGGCTGAAACAAACCGAACTCCTTATGATTTTGCTGAGGGAGAGTCTGAATTAGTTTCAGGGTTTAACACTGAATATAGGTCATGAGGATTTACTTTGATTTTTATAAGAGAATATGTTAGAATTTTATTAATAAGAATATTGTTTTGTGTATTGTTTGTAAGAAGAAAATTAAACTGATGAATAATAATTAAAGTAATATTAATTGTATTTGGGTGAGTGTGAGCTCGAGCGAGTTTACCTCGCTATCGTTATGATAAATTAATAAACTTAGCATGAAAAAGGTTTTTACCTGTAAGGTTACTACTGTTTAGGTATTATTTAATAGTAGGTGAGCTATGTTATAGAAAATAAAGGTAGTTAGAGGAGTTTATAATAGTTTTTATTAGTGTTATGGGTATAAAAAGGAATATTTTGACTAGATGTAACTACTGAGCTTAAGAGCTCGAAATTTGCTTTCAAAACAAATGTTAAAGACTTAGTAGTTACGATTTAAAAATATCTCATCTTTTAGAGGCTAAAGGTATAAAGATATAATAACTAAAATATAAAAAGGTTAAGATCTGACCTGTATAAATGTAAGGTTGTTCAACGGGGCGGGCCCCAATTCAAGTGAGTAATAAGACGATTACTAGAAAAGATCAAAAAATAAGCATATTTATAGGATAGAAAGAGGTACTTTTTAGCTTAGCTATAAATAAAAGAGGCAAAGTATACAAAACAAGAACAGAAAAAGCAAGAGCTATTACTCCTCCTAATTTATTAGGAATAGAGCGTAAAATTGCATAGGCAAATAAGAAGTATCACTCTGGTTGAATATGTTGAGGGGTAGTTGAGGAGTCAGCAGGATTAAAATTATCATAATCACTTATAAGTAAAGGGTGGTATAAAGTAATAAATAAAAAAATTATTAGTGCTATTGAAATACCTAAGAAGTCTTTTAAAGAAAAAAAAAAATTAAAATTGGTTTTTATAGGGGTGGAAGTAATACCTAAAGGGTTACTTGAGCCAGATTGGTGTAAGAAAGTAATATGGGCTATTGTTAAAGCTAAAATAAAAAAAGGTAAGACAAAATGAAAGGTAAAAAAGCGTATAATGGTGGGGGAGTCTACTGAGACTCCCCCTCATATAAATTGAACTAGTGTTGGGCCTAGATAAGGAACTTCTGAGAATAGATTGGTAATTACCGAAGCTCCTCAGTAAGATATTTGATTTATAGGAAGAACATAACCTATAAAAGCAGTTGCTATAGAAAGAAGCAGGATAGTCACCCCAATAAATCAAACATGTTTATACAGATAAGATCCATAGTAAAGAGCTCGAGCGATATGAATATATAAAAAAAAAAAATATATGGAAGCTCCTCTTGCGTGGAGTTGCCGAAGTACCCAACCCTTATCAGTGTACTCTATAGTTTGAGAAACTAGTTGAAAAGAAGAGTCTAAAGAGGAAGTGTAGGCAGAGGCAAGAAACAGGCCAGAGATTAATTGGATTATAAGAGATATAAATATAAGAGAGCCAAAGTTTCATAAGGTGGAGATGTTAGCAGGGGTGGGTAGTTTAATTAAAGTTGTATTAAATAGAGTTATAAGAGGATTTGCTTTTAAAAAAGTACTTATCATTACAGGCTAGTAGGTCGTAAAGAAGCTTCTGAAAATAATGAAATTTTTAAGACTGCGATTAAAGCAATTAATAGATAAATAACGAGAATTACTGTTAAAGGAGCGGCGTAATTAGTGTATAAATTATGAATTTTTTTTGAATTAGAATTTAAATCTGATAAATTAGTTTGTGATAAATTAGTAAGAGATCTAGGAGGATAAGTGAGTAGAAACAAAAGAATTAAGGCTATAACGGTAAAAAAGGTAAATACACCTTTAGAGGCTAAGATAAGAAAATCGTTTGAGGCTAAAGAAGAGACATAGGTAAAGATGATTATTATAGCTCTTACAAAAAGTAAAATTAGGATATAAGATATCCATGAAGTGGTTAAAATAAGATAAGAAGCAAAAGAAACTAAAAGAGCTTGAAAAGAAACTGCTAAAGCAGTGAGAAGTGGTGTACCTGAAAAAATTAACAAACAAGAGATAGAAACAGAGATTATCGAAGATAGTCTTATCATTTCAAATAGTAGTTTTAAAAATAGTAGTTTTGGGTACTACAGTAGAGTGAAATATCTTCTTTTTGAGTCCCCAGAGATGTCAATTTTAGTTTACAATACTAATGTTTTAATTAAACTACGGAAACTAATGATAACAATTGTAGAAATAAGAGTTTTAATAGGGTTATTAACAGGGAGGTTTAGCTATATCCTAAATTATAGACATTTGTTAATAAGGTTATTAAGGTTAGAATTAATTAGTCTTATAGTATATTGGGGTATAAGATTAATAATTTTAAGTATAGGAGAAGAAGTTTTTTTTTTATTATTTTATTTAGTAATAACAGTTTGTGAGGGGACATTAGGATTATCTCTATTGATTAGGTGTGTTCATAGATTCGGCTCTGACCGAATAAAAATTTACAGAAGACTAGGTTGTTAGGAGTAATTTTAAGAATAATTAGATTAATGATGGTAAGAAGTGTCTGGGGAGAGATGGTGTTATGAAGAATAATTATTAGTGGTTTAATGGTAATGAGAAGTAGCGATAGACTGAATTGAAAAAGGGGATTAAGAGGAGAACTTGATTATGTTGGCTGGGGTTTAAATTTATTAAGAGTGTGGATTGTTTTATTAGCTATACTAGGTAGTAAAAATGTAAAAAAATTAAGGCAGTCTTGAGGGGTTTATATTATAGTTATAGTAAGATTAGTGAGAATATTAATAGTAAGATTTTATGTATCAGAATTTATTTTTTTTTTTATCAGGTATGAGAGGTGTTTAATTCCTATTTTTTTTCTTATTTTAGGGTGAGGTTACCAACCTGAGCGTGCCTTAGCTGGTGTTTATATGTTATTTTATATATTATTAGGGTCTTTACCGTTATTTTTTTTTGTGTTAAAGATAGAAAGTTTAGGTAGTAGATATATACACAACGTATGAAGGGCACCGTTTGTTAATTTTTTTTTTTATTTATTTATGGTAAGTAGATTTTTAGTTAAGTTCCCTATATTTTCAGTGCATCTCTGGTTACTAAAAGCTCATGTTGAAGCACCAGTAGCAGGTTCTATAATTTTAGCGGGGATTTTACTTAAGTTAGGAGGTTACGGATTAATTCGATTTTTAGTTTTTTGAGCAAACTCTCCTATTTTGATAAGTGAATTATTTGTGTGTGTGAGACTTTGAGGTGGAGTAGTAGTTAGATTGAGGTGTTTACGACAAAGGGATATAAAATTATTGATTGCAAGTTCATCTGTTGTGCATATAAGCATATGTTTAAGAGGTTTATTTATTTTGAGAGAACTAAGACAGAAGGGGGCTGTATTAGTGATATTAGGGCATGGTTTATGTTCTTCAGGTCTTTTTTATTTGGCTCATATGGTCTATGAGCGTACAAAAAGACGAAGATTAAGAGTGAGTAAAGGGTTGTTAAGACTAATACCTAGAATATGTATATGATGATTTATACTTTCAAGATCTAATATAGCGGCACCGCCTAGTTTAAATTTATTAGGGGAGATTTGGTTGATAAGAAGTTTAGTAAGGTGAAGAGTAAGGTTAAGAATTGCTATTGGTTTGATTTCTTTTTTTAGGGCAGGGTACAGATTATATTTATTTTCGTTAAGACAGCATGGAGTATACTTATCTAGAAAAGGAGGTTTTCACAGAGGATCTTTAATAGACTATTTAATTTGTAGGTCACACTGACTACCTTTAAATATCATAATTTTTTTTTTATTTTGGTTAGTTTACCGAAGTAGTTTTTAAAAATACTACATTGTGGCTGTAGAGATGTGTAACACCTTAGGTATTGAGAGCAGGTTTAATTATTTTTAATATATACAGAAGTAGTTTGGTTTTCATTAGTGGTTGTTTAATTTTTATAGGAATATGATTAGTAGAACAAGGTTGCTCTTTAGTAATTGAATGACAGGTAGGAGGTATAAGGAGTTGGATTATAAGAATAAGTTTAGTTTTTGACTGAATAAGAGTTTTTTTTTTAGGGTTTGTCTGTTTAATTTCTGGGTGTATTATAAAATATAGTGATTATTATTTGGAGGGCGAGGAACACTATAAGCGGTTTGTATTTATTATAATTGGATTTGTTGTTTCTATATGATTACTTATTATCAGACCTAATTTAGTTAGACTTTTGTTAGGTTGGGATGGGCTAGGACTTACCTCATACCTTTTGGTAGTATTTTATCAAAGAGAAAATTCTTGTAATGCAGGCATACTAACAGTTTTAAGAAATCGTATCGGAGATGTAACGATTTTACTTAGAATTGCTTTAATATTTGGTAATGGTAGTTGGGATTTTTATGAGATGTCAAACAAGTTTTCTAATTGAGTTCTGATATTAGTTATACTAAGATGTTTTACAAAAAGAGCTCAAATGCCTTTTTCTGCTTGGTTACCGGCTGCTATAGCGGCACCGACTCCGGTTAGGGCTCTTGTTCATTCATCAACACTTGTTACGGCAGGTGTTTATGTGTTAATTCGATTTAGTAGGGTTATAAGGAGGTGCGGCTTAAGAATTGTTATATTAAGGGTAGCTAGTTTAACTATAATAATAGCAGGGGTTGGAGCTATACTTGAGATAGATATAAAAAAAGTGGTAGCGTTATCTACTCTAAGACAATTAGGGATAATAATTATGATTATTAGGGTAGAGATAAAAGAATTAGCATTTTTTCATCTAATTAGTCATGCTTTGTTTAAATCAAGTTTGTTTATGTGTGCTGGGTTCATAATTCATAGAATAAGAGGGAGTCAGGACGGGCGAAATATAAGTGGTTTCGCTATAAGAAGGCCTGCTCTTAGTATTGTGTTGAGAAGGGGCAATCTTGCTTTATGTGGGTTTCCTTTTTTGACTGCATTTTACTCAAAAGATTTTGCTATGGAATATTTAATTAGAAACAGGTTAAATTTTAGGGTTATTATGATAAGAGTTGTTGGTGTAGGTTTAACAGTAAGGTATAGATTACGTTTACTATACATAAGAGCAGTTAGAGTAAGAGTTAGAAATAGAGTGAGAGGATTTAGGGATATAAAATTAAAAATAAGCCAAAGAGTAATTTTATTATTTGGGTGTAGAGTAGTAATAGGATTTTTTATATATTGAGTGGTAGTACCGATGAACGGGCCTGTAGGATTAAGGGATATAGGGAAGAATAGATTAATAGTGATAATAATAATCAGAGGAGTAATCATATTTATAAAGATAGAGAGTAGATTACAGACAAAAAAATTTATAAAGGGTTTAGTAAATACAATATTAACAAGTATATGGTTTATACCTTTTTTAAGTACTAAATTAGTAAGAAAAGGTTTTGTTGATCTAGGGTTTAGTATATTAAAAGGAATAGAAGGAGGTTGAAGAGAATATTATGGAGCTTTAGGAGGGCGTTCAATTTTAGTAAAGGTTAGGTCTTTAATACAGATGATACAAAGATGTATAGTAGTATCAGGTTATTTGTTGACTAGAGTATTAAGAGTGGGAGTATTTTTTTTAGTACAATGGGTTTAAATTTAGATAGCTTAATAGAGCATTACATTGAAGCTGTAAAGGTGGCACTCCTTTAAATAAAACGAGGCATTAGCCTTATATTGGGTCGTAGCCAAATGTAGTAAATTACTTTCGTTTTTAAACAATTGTTAGTTTAGTCTTGAAAGGACTATATGTTATATTTACATTATAAAAACGACAAGGTAACCCAATTAAACCATCAACAGTGGTTCGCTTCTTTTTAGCTTCAGTCAATGTTAAGTGTAGCCTTTAGGCTTTTTAAAGATTAGAAGTCTTTACTACACTTAAGGGGTAACATAGTTCCGTCTAAATGCAAATTAGTTGTTCTGTATAAACTATAACCCTAAGTTACTCAGGTAAGGGCTCCTTGGTTTCATTCGTGAATAAGTCCTAAAATAAGAATCAAAATTAGAATTAAAACAGTGAGTAAAATTATAGGAATATCAGAATAACAAGAAAGAAGTCCTGCTGGTAAAAGAAGTGCGATTTCTACATCAAAAATCAAAAAAATAATAGTGACCGTGAAAAACCGAAGTGAAAAAGGAGCTCGGGCTTTTTTGTTAGAGTCAAATCCACACTCAAAAGCCGTAAGTTTTTCACGGTCACTATTAGATTTTTTACCTAAGACTAAAGCTAGTAAAGCTAGAATAAGAGCAATAAATGCAGTAGCTAGAAAGATAGATATAATAATAAGCATATTAAGAACCCCATCAGTAAATAGATACAAATAAAATTAATCAGACTACATCAACGAAATGTCAATACCAGATAGCAGTTTCTAGTCCTACATGGTGAGAGTTGGAAAAGTGTGCTGAGTTGAGACGTAAATAACAAATAAATAAAAAAGTAGTCCCAATAAGAACGTGTAGTCCATGAAATCCGGTGGCGATAAAAAAAGTGGAACCATAAACAGAGTCGGCGATTGAAAAAGAAGCTTCAAGATATTCTAAGGCTTGAAGAGCTGAAAAATATAAACCTAGAAATACTGTTAGGGTTAATCTTTGAAAAGCTTGGGAGTGAAAATTTTTTAGAATAGAATGATGAGCTCAAGTGACTGTCACTCCTGAAGCTAGGAGGATAGCGGTGTTAAGAAGAGGGATTTGAAAAGGATTAAAACCTTCAATAGAAGTAGGGGGTCAAATACCTCCTAACTCTATTGAAGGTGTTAAACTACTATGAAAGAAAGCTCAAAAAAAAGAAAAAAAAAAAAAAATCTCTGAGATAATAAAAAGGATTATACCTAATCGGATACCATTAGAAACTTTTAAAGTATGTAAGCCTTGCAGAGTAGCTTCTCGGGAAATATCTCGTCATCATTGAGCGCTGGTGATACCTAGAGTAACTAACCCTAAAAAAAAAAGTAAAGGATTGAATAAATGAAATCATTTTACTAAACCAGATGTAACTAAGAAAGCACTAAAAGAGGCTGTAATAGGTCAAGGTCTTTTTTCAACTAAGTGGTAAGGGTGGCTGTGAGTTGTCATTAATTAGTAAACTCAGCAGCATACAGAGTTATTAAAACACTAAATACATAAGCTTGGATAATTGCCACGGCAATTTCAAGTAATAAGAGAAGTTGTTTAATAATAAAAAGTAGAGGAGTAGCAAGTAAGGGTGGCGTAAAGTCTATTGAATTTAACAAAGTGATAAGAAGATGGCCTGCTACTATATTAGCAGTTAAGCGTATGGTTAGTGTTAGAGGGCGGATAATATTTCTAATAGTTTCAATCAAAACTATAAAAGGCATTAAAATTAGAGGTGTTCTTTGGGGAATGAGGTGGATAAGTAGGTTTGATGGATTGTTAAGTCAACCATATAGTATTAAAGTGAGCCATAAAGGGATAGCTAAAGCAGCGGTAAAGACTAGTTGTGTAGTAGCAGTAAAAATATAAGGGGCTAAGCCTATAATATTGTTCAAAGAAATAAAAAAAAATAAAGCTAGAGCTATAATTAAGACAAAAGCTGATTTTTTCAGTAAAGGGAAAAATTCTTTGAAAAGAAAAGATAAGGTTAAGTAAATGACTTGAGTTCAGCGTACAGGTATTGCTCAAACTACAGGAGGTAGTAGTAGTAAAGGGATTAAGGCAGAAATTCAATTAGAAGAAAAAAAATTTGGTGTTGAAGGATCAAAAATAGAAAAGAGATTAGTTATCAAGGCCAGATAAGATTACAAGGAAGAGTTTGTGATTTTAAGGAGTTAGATATTAATGTAGATATAAAATATACAAATGAATTTGTAGAGATAAAAAGATATAAAGTTAAAAAAAAAACAAGGGTAGCTATAACAGGGGCTATTTGGGGTATTAAAGTACACTTTTAGTAATTTTAATTTGACAATTTAATGTTATAATTTAACTAGTACTTTCACTCAGAGTGGGACTATAATAAGTTTAAAAGACTTATACCTATTCGGTCACTAAGTGAATAATAGGATATCACTCAGTTTAAAAAGGTTTTTATAGGAATAGCTTCGATTTTAATAGGTATAAAGCTATGGTTTGAGCCACAAATTTCTCTACATTGACCGTAAAAGATTCCAGTCCGTTTAATAGAAAATATTAATTGGTTCAAACGGCCTGGAACGGCATCTGCTTTGAGAGCGAAAGCAGGAACTGCTCAAGCATGGATTACATCGGCACTTGTAGTGATTAAACGAATTTGAGAATTAACCGGTAAGACTAATCTATTATCAGTTTCTAGTAAACGAGTTTGAGCTGTCAAATGTGTGGTAGGTATTATATAAGAATCGAAAAATAGTTCTGGAAAATCGGAGTATTCATAGGATCAATATCATTGATGGGCAATAGCTTTAATTGTGATATTAGGGGTAAAAGGGTCATCTAATAAGTATAGAGCCTGTAAGGACGGTAAAGCAATAAGAATGAGAGCAAATACCGGAGCTACTGTTCAAATAATTTCGATTTTTTGGTTATGTATTAAAAATCGGTCAGTTAAATTATAAATCGAGATAAAAATTAGGTTAAAAAATACTAAAAAAGTGACTATAATTAACACAGCTATTACAAAATCATGAAGTATAGTAAGTTGCTCTATGGAGGGTGAAGCTCTATCTTGAAATGATAACATATGCCAAGTAGGAATTACCTAAGGGCTGAGCCTTATATAGTCTTTAAAGCTATTGCATAAATCTGCCACTAAGGGAAGAGATTAAAATAGGAATGTCAGCGTAACTATGTTCTGCCGGAGGATAAGGGTGTTGTCACTCTAAGGAAGAGTTAAAATTAAGAGGAAACAAGATTTGTCGTTTAGCAATAAATGATTCTATAAGTAGAATAATAAATAATAGCATGGCTAGGACAGACATATAAGAACCTAATGAGGACACAGAGTTTCAAGCTGTAAATAAATCAGGGTAGTCTGAATAACGGCGAGGTATTCCAGTTAAGCCTAAAAAGTGTTGAGGGAAGAAAGTTAGGTTAACACCTACAAATATAGTAAAAAAATGAATTTTTGCTAATAAAGGGTTAATAGATAAACCCCTAAATAAAGGAAATCAATGAATAAAACCAGCAAAAATACCAAAAACTGCACCTATAGATAAAACATAATGAAAGTGAGCTACTACATAATACGTGTCATGTAGGACAATGTCGATGGATGAGTTTGCTAGTATGACTCCTGTCAGTCCTCCTACGGTGAATAGAAAAATGAAACCTAAAGCCCATAGTAAGGAGGCTGAAAAATGAAGCTTACCACCTTGTAGAGTTCCTATTCAACTAAAGATTTTGATACCTGTAGGAACTGCAATAATTATTGTAGCTGAAGTAAAATAAGCTCGGGTATCAACATCTATTCCTACTGTAAACATGTGATGAGCCCACACAATAAAACCTAAAAATCCAATAGCTGCTATTGCGTAAATTATACCTAAGGCACCGAAAGTTTCTTTTTTACCTGATTCTTGGCTAACAATATGGGAAATTATACCAAAAGCGGGTAGAATGAGAATATAAACTTCAGGGTGGCCAAAAAATCAAAACAAGTGTTGATAAAGAATAGGGTCTCCTCCTCCTCTAGGATCAAAAAAAGAAGTGTTTAGATTACGGTCAGTTAATAATATAGTGATAGCTCCTGCTAAAACTGGTAAGGACAGAAGTAGAAGGATAGCTGTAATAAAAATAGACCATACAAATAAAGGTATTTGGTCTATTGAGAATGCAAGGCTGCGTATATTAATAATGGTAGAAATGAAGTTAACAGCCCCCAAAATAGAAGAGGCCCCCGCTAAATGGAGAGAAAAAATAGCAAGATCCACAGCTGCTCCTCCATGTGCAATTGTAGCTGATAAAGGAGGATAGACAGTTCAACCTGTACCAACTCCTCTTTCCACAAGTCCCCTTATGAATAATAGGGTTAGAGAAGGAGGTAATAATCAAAATCTTATATTATTTATACGTGGAAAAGCCATATCAGGTCTTCCTAGTATTAAAGGAACTAATCAGTTACCAAAACCTCCGATTATAATAGGTATAACTACAAAAAAGATTATTACAAATGCATGGGCTGTAACTATTACGTTGTAAAGTTGGTCATCTCCAATTAAGTTAGCAGGTGTACTTAATTCAGACCGAATAATAAGTCTTAAGGAAGTGCCGGCTAGGCTAGCTCAAGCCCCTAACAGAAAGTATAATGTACCAATATCTTTATGGTTAGTCGAAAAGAATCAATGATTAATTATTTGAGTTTAATTTTTTATTTCAAGCTTGGAAGGCTTGTAGTTTAGATAACTTAAAACTCAAAGTTTGAGAATGACTCTTAAAAGGCTTTGAAGGCCTTAAGTTTAGATAACTTAAAACTTAATAAATATAATATATAAAAAGTAGGTAATAACAAGACTATTAGGTTAATAATTAGAAGATTGTTTCTTGAGTTTGGAACAGTAAGAGTTCTATTAGGTTTAGCAGAGCTTAATATAAGTGATGTAACAAGAAGGCGGGTGTAAAAAAATAAACTAAAAAAAGTACTGATTATTAAAGGAATTAATAAAATAGTTTGGTCTGTTAAAGTTAACTGGGTAATGACTATAAATTTTGGTAAAAACCCTGTAAATGGAGGTAGACCGCCTAGTGACAAAATAGAGGCTGCAAGAACTAGTGAAAAATAGGATTTATTTTGAGTGGTAATGTGGTTTAAAGTAGATATCTGGAACTGGGTTAATAGCACCAAAAGAGAAATTAGTACAAAAGAGTAGATAAAAAAATACATTAATCAAGTCCAGGACCCACAAGTTAAGCTAGCTAGAATTCAGGAAAGGTGAGAAATAGATGAGTAAGCTAAAATTTTTCGGAGTGAAACTTGGGTTAGACCCCCCCATGCTCCCACTAAAGCAGAAGTTGAGGAATAAAAAATTAAAATAGTGTGGATTATTGTTGTTTTTAATAAAAAAAAAGACAAAATAAGAGGTGCTATTTTTTGTAGTGTAGATAAAAGAGCAAAAAGACTTCATCTGACTCCTTCTACGACAGCAGGAAGCCATTGGTGAGAAGGAGCGGCACCGCACTTAAGAAGTAAAGCTCTACAGATAATAAAAAGTGATAATTTTGATTGTCTGTTTAAGGAAGCTGCAGCGATAATAAAGATTGAGGCAAAAGCTTGGGTTAAAAAATATTTTAGAGCTGATTCCGTGGAGTATTTATTTTTTTTTGTGATTAGTGGAACTAAAGATAAAAGATTGATTTCTAGACCAAGTCAAGCTAAAAATCAAGAGTTAGCAGAAATTGTTAAAATAAGGGAAGAAAGAAGAGAAATAAAAAATAACACAGAAGACGGATGGTATAACAATTAAAAGGGGTTATCCATAGAAGGGTTATGAGCCCTTAAGCTTTTTTAGCTTACCTTTTATATTAGTAAAGGTAATAAACATTTCTGCCGTATCAAGGTAGCCCTTTAATAAGGTACTTTACTTTTTTTTTTTTTTCGCCGTTAACGGCGAGACACTTAAGTTTGAATGTTTGTTTTTATGTGAGATATAGTTAAATAAATTATAAGAAAAAAGATAGTTAAATAAGTAAGGTTGTAGAAGGTTAAAACTGGTAAGTTTAATTGTTATCAAATCAAAAAAAATAGTTTAGAGGTATTTTTAGTTAATAATAGGGTACTTGAAAGTTTTAATACATCAAATTGCAAGTTTGAAAAAGCAAAAGCTCAGGTTATTTAGTAAATTTTTAATAATACAAGGTTTCGATTTTTAGAAGTTAAAAGGAAGTAACATTTTAAGTATTATAAATAAAACTTTTCGATTAATTTTTATAATAAGTTATATATTTTAATGGTTTAAAATATTAAAATGTTTATGGATATTATTTTAATTAATTCTGTTTTACAAATTAAGTTTTGAAAATTATACTTATACCTGTGCATTAAATAAAAATTTACCTTGGTGTAAAAGGGCACATAAATTTTTGATATTTAAGGTAAATTAGGTAATCAGCATAGTGTATATAACACGGTAAGTTGTAAACTTACAGATACTTAAAGTTTTGGTTT